CTCTCTTCTCTATAAAGGGCCAGAAATACCCTGTTTACGTATCATTGGGAAGTGCATTAACATAAATACGGCAGTAAGAAGGGGTAATACAAAAGTGTGTAAACTATAAAACCGAGTCAAAGTGGATTGGCCCACACTCGCACTTCCACGTAATAACTCTACTAAAGGAGATCCTATTACAGGAATAGCGTCAGGTACGCCTGTTACAATTTTTACTGCCCAATAACCTATTTGGTCCCAAGGTAAGGAATAACCAGTTACACCAAAAGATGCAGTCAATACAGCCAGAACCACACCTGTAACCCAAGTTAATTCACGGGGTCTTTTAAACCCACCGGTTAGATAAACACGAAATACGTGCAGGATCATCATTAGGACCATCATACTTGCCGACCATCGATGAACCGATCGGATTAACCAACCAAAGTTAGCTTCAGTCATTATGTATTGAACAGAAGAAAAAGCCTCAGTAACAGTCGGACGGTAGTAAAAAGTCATAGCAAATCCTGTAGCTACTTGTACTAAAAAACAAGTAAGCGTAATTCCTCCTAGACAATAAAATATGTTGACATGAGGAGGAACATATTTACTAGTTATATCATCTGCAATCGCCTGAATCTCGAGACGTTCTTCGAACCAATCATACACTTTATTGAGATAGGTAAACCAAGAGGACTCCCCCTCCGAGAACCGTATAGGAGAATTTCATCTCGTACAGCTCAAGCAAAAGCACACAAAGGCTGCTTGCAACGGGTGTGTAATAGAAAGTTGGAAATTTATTACTTTCTTTTTTGATTCAATCTTCTTTGACGAGACGAAAGAATAAAAAAACCCGACAACTCTTCTTTATGGTGATAGTGCCAAAACATCAAGTTGGCTCATTTGTCTTTATGGTGATCGTTAAAGGCCTCTTGAATCTTCTCGTTCCCTATTTCTTTTATTATTATTTTGATTTGTATCTAATTCGGCTTTTTTTTTTTTTTATAGGAATTCTCTTGTTAAGACCCTATGAATTAATTAAAACCTCAGATTCATACTACACCCCCGATGATTATGATTCTCAAAAAAAACTTAAAGTTTAGCCCAAAGCTTCTCTGAGTAAGAACCATTGGATCATCACTTATTTAATGAATCGATAATTAATATCGATAATATAATAATGACTCAAAATCCAAAGCAAAGAAACTTTTGTCCTTGGCTTAAAATAAGCATAAACAGGAGTTTAAAAGAAGAAAAATCTTTTAATTTCGAATTTGTTAGCTTCGTATTCTTTGAAAATGGTTTGGAGACCGGCCACGGGGTCTAACTATTCAATATAAATCATAGTTCCACTATTTCATAATTTATTTCATATATTTCGTGTTTCAAATACTAGAATAAATATCCGACGAGGTAAAAACCTATCTTTATCAAGATGACAGATGGGTTCTCTGTACTAGCACTAGGATCAATTCTAACAAGTCACACACTCATATTCCGGAAATACAGAAACAAAAAAATTTCGCGGTCGAACTACCAAAATAGAATGGGGTAGAAATCTGAGCCCTAAATTAGTCACTTTATATTGAAAAGCCGAGACTTAATGATTCTTGTGGATCTAATTCATTGAAATTCCGTCCAGTAAAACGGAAGAATTATAAATCTCTAAAATAATAGATAAGAATATTGCAAAAAGAGCCATTGCGACACCCATCAAAGGAGTAGTTCCCCAGCCAGGAGCTACTTTACCATATTCCGAATTCAACGGTTTCAACAACCCCCCGAGACCTGTTTGTTTTGGACGTGCTTTTGAGCGCTCCTCAACGGTTTGTGTAGCCATAAATCTTATTGTAATAATTGAGATCTGTTGACTTTGTATACTATTCTGTTGTAAATAAACAATCTTATCATAGATTCATTGTGATCTTGAAATTCTATAATAATGGAAACAGCAACCCTAGTCGCCATCTCTGTATCTGGTTTACTTGTAAGTTTTACTGGGTACGCCTTATATACCGCTTTTGGGCAACCCGCTCAACAACTACGAGATCCATTCGAGGAACACGGAGACTAATTGAAGTAATGAGCCTCCACAGTTTGGGAGGCTCATTACTTCAATTGAGATAATGAAAAATCATTTCTTAGTTGGAACTTTCGGCGGTTCTCGAAAAAAGATAGCAAAAAAGATTATCCCGAGAGTCGAGACTAAGAGGAATGTATAAACCAATGCTTCCATAGGTTCGATCGTGGTTTACAATTATAACTTTCATACCTGTTTATTTTGAATCATCTCCCGGATAAAGAAAAAACAAGAGTCAAAGAAATGGCAGTGATTCAAATTAGGCTTTCTCTAATACCTTAGGTAAAAGTAAAAAAGAAGCAAAAGATATCCCAGCAATGTTCTATCAGACGGCTTGTTTTCTTGTAGTTGGATCTCCTAGTTTTTGGAATGCTCCAAATTCGACTTGTGAATCCAAATCTGGGTCAATACCCGCAAAAACATCTCTAAACAGGGTTCTAGCACCATGCCAAATGTGTCCGAAGAAGAAAAGAAGAGCAAACGACGCATGTCCAAAAGTAAACCAACCTCGTGGACTGCTACGAAAAACCCCATCAGATTTCAAAGTAGCACGATCTAATTCAAAAATTTCACCCAATTGAGCGCGTCTCGCATATTTTTTCACAGTAGCGGGATCGCTGTAACTGACTCCGTTAAGTTCGCCGCCATAGAACTCAACAGTTACACCTACTTGTTCAACACTATACTTCGATTCTGCCCTTCTAAAAGGAACGTCGGCTCTAACAATTCCGTCTCCATCTACCAAAACAACGGGAAAGGTTTCAAAAAAAGTAGGCATACGACGTACAAAAAGTTCACGTCCTTCTTTATCTCTAAAGATAGGGTGGCCTAACCATCCAACAGCTATTCCATCCCCACTGTCCATCGATCCTGCTCTGAATAATCCCCCTTTTGCCGGATTATTGCCGATGTAATCATAAAAAGCTAATTTTTCAGGAATTTTAGACCAAGCTTCTGTTAAACTTTGATTTTCGGCTAGCCCAGCACTGACTCTTCGATATATTTCTTGCTGGAAGTATCCCTGATCCCATTGATAACGAGTAGGACCAAATAATTCGATTGGGGTAGTTGCAGAACCATACCACATAGTTCCCGCAACAACAAAAGCAGCAAAAAAGACAGCAGCGATACTACTGGAAAGGACAGTTTCAATATTACCCATACGTAATCCTTTGTATAGACGTTGGGGCGGACGGACACTAAGATGGAATAGGCCCGCTAATATGCCCAAAGTGCCTGCTGCAATATGATGAGAGGCTATTCCTCCCGGAACAAAAGGATCAAAACCTTCCACGCCCCATGCTGGGTTTACCGATTGTACTTTTCCAGTTAATCCATAAGGATCGGACACCCATATTCCAGGACCATACAAACCTGTTACATGAAATACGCCAAAACCAAAGCACGCCACCCCTGAAAGAAATAAATGAATTCCAAAGATCTTGGGCAAATCCAAAGAGGGTTTTCCTGTACGTTCATCAGAAAATATTTCTAGATCCCAATATACCCAATGCCAAATAGCTGCCAAGAAGCACAACCCCGAAAACATAATATGTGCCCCGGCCACTCCTTCGTAAGTCCAAATACCCGGATTCGTTACAGTTCCGCCTGTAATACTCCAACCGCCCCATGAATTAGTTATTCCTAAACGCGTCATGAAAGGTATAACAAACATACCTTGTCTCCACATTGGATCAAGAACGGGGTCAGACGGATCAAAAACTGCTAATTCATATAACGCCATTGAACCGGCCCAACCAGCAACCAGAGCCGTATGCATTATATGGACAGCAAGCAACCGACCGGGATCATTCAATACGACGGTATGAACACGATACCAAGGCAAACCCATGGAAATACCCCTTTATGAAAGAAAAATAGACACTATGTAACTTTATTGCATTGGAAAAATGATGCTAGGGGCCTCCCCTTTCAGTGAATTATCGTGAAGTAAGGATTACTATTTGTTCTATTCTATTGGTAATAATGGAACAATTCTGTTTATAGGAACAAAGAGAAGCAGATCTATTCTATACCCGATAAGTATCAATACGCAATGGGTGGTTGAACCATTTTGTATGAGCAAACGGATCCCTACTTGTTCATCATTCGACGGGTATATTTAGAATAATTTGTCGTTAGTCATTCTGACCTCCTTTATCAAATCTCCAATCTATAGATAAAAAAATGATATGCTAAAGACCAATATTATGAGGACAATAAACTAAACCCACTATTACGTTTTCACATCAAAGTAAAATAGATTACTTTATTTTTTTTTCATTTAATGCCTATTGGTGTTCCAAAAGTACCTTTTCGAAGCCCTGGAGAGGAAGATGCATCTTGGGTTGACATATAGTGCGACTTGTCAGATATATTGGGTCATATGGGATTTCCCCATTCTCTCCCCCGATCGAGCTATCCTCTGATTCGCCCAAGAAAGATTATTAAAAAATTGGAGCGTGAAGTGAAATTAGATCCATTTTAGGGGAATCCAGATTAATATTATCAATTAGAATAATTTATGGTTGACTTGGTTGGACCAATCAAATTATCTAGGCTCCGTTTAGAACAACCCCAACTTAGTAATATACCAATGATTGCTGCGTTTATTTCTAATTCTAAATTTTGTATTACCATATTATATAGTTGACTAGGTTATTAATTGATACCTCATTAGAAATTATCTTTTTTCCTATACTAAAAAATAGGACCCTATTAATCAATTGAGTAAAACAGGATGAATGCGTCGAAAATTTGGCCGAAGACACGAAACCGATTCAACAAAAATTTGTAGCAAAAAGAAATGGTAGTAGGTACATTTGTCCTATATGTGCAAATTACAATCGGACCTATCTTTACCTGGAGTAGAGCATAAACCTAAAAGAATTCAAGAGGCCCATTCAGGAACAAGAAAATGACATCGTGATTGAGGGTGTATCTCGATGAAAGAATACATCAATTGAGAAGTTAATTCAACGAGTTTAATGAATTTTTTTCGATTATATATTAGAGTGAAATTCTAGTGAAAGGTTTACAAACTTTTCTTTCTTACAATAAAAAATAGAAGAAAAAGCTCCTTCGTTAGAAAAATTTTGCTTTTAAAAAAAGAGCAGGAGCCGAAATCTATACATTGAGCCTTTTTTTTTTCACGATTCTTTTGACCCGTATGCATTAAAAGGTGCATGTACGGTTCCTAAGGGATACAATTTTATCCTAATCAACCGACTTTATCGAGAAAGATTACTTTTTTTAGGCCAAGAGGTTGATAATGAGCTCTCGAATCAACTTATTGGTCTTATGGTATATCTCACTATAGAGGATCGTAACAGAGAGCTTTATGTGTTTATAAACTCTCCCGGTGGATGGGTAATACCCGGAATAGCTGTTTATGATACCATGCAATTTGTGCCACCAGATGTACATACAATATGCATGGGATTAGCCGCTTCAATGGGATCCTTTGTCCTGGTCGGGGGAGAAATTACCAAACGTCTAGCATTCCCTCACGCTTGGCGCCAATGAGTTTTTTATTTGAGATAAAAAAAGAAGTCTATGCCTTCGCCATATGAAATAAGAATCTTGAGTAATAATAGCATGGCACTTCGAATTCGATATGATAAAATTCGTTTCTCAAAACATTAAATTATGTATCGAAAGGGCAGTATGAAATACTAAGTATTTCCGATTTGATCTATCGGAATCTCAGTGTCACAAACTTTTTTCACACCGAAAAGTTCTGAATAATATTTATGTTATGAAAAAGTTTTCCGCATTTTATTTGATCGGATCAAAAAGAAACTTTGGGATTGCTGAATTACAGACGTAATAAATATATAAAGCAACGGAACCATCATAGTATTTGGAACTCCTCCAATAAAGAAGGGTGGTAATTGGACCTTTTTTCGATCTGGGTATGAGAAATCCTATTTTATCTTCGATCGGAAATTCCATTCGTGAGCCGTATGCAATATGCAAAAGATGCCTGTACGGTTCTATTTTTTCTTGTTAGTGGTTTTCTCTTTACCCCATTCTGCGAAACCCTTTTGTATGTTATATCACCAGGGTAATGATGCATCAACCTGCGAGTTCTTTTTATGAGTCCCAAACGGGAGAATTTATCCTGGAAGCGGAAGAACTACTGAACCTGCGCGAAACCATCACAATGGTTTATGTCCAAAGAACAGGTAAATCTTTTTGGGTTGTATCCGAAGACATGGAACGAGATGTTTTTATGTCAGCAACAGAAGCCCAAGCTCACGGAATTGTGGATCTTGTAGCAGTTGGATGAAAATAGCAAGGATTTCGCATAAATCCGCGATTTGATTGAGATTTTATTTATTGTCTTACCCGGTTCTTTAATATTATTCTATTAAATAGAAAGAATTCATAAGCATCCGGTTAGGAGCGATCTAAACCAGCTCAGTCTGTATACAATTCAGCATGCCAACTATTAAACAACTTATTAGAAACACAAGACAGCCAATACGAAATGTCACGAAATCCCCCGCTCTTAGGGGATGTCCTCAGCGCCGAGGAACATGTACTAGGGTGTATGTGCGACTCGTTCAGATCATGGGCTGGAACAAAAGAAAGGAACCAATAACAACCAGTAGCAATCCGTATGAATGATCAGTACCAATAAATAGAATAAAATGACATTTTTCAATTCAATGGCTAAAATCTATTCTATCTCCCTATTGCGTATGAAATTTATGGTTTCCGTTGGTGCAAATCCAATAAGCTGAGAAGCAATTCCCCATTGGTAACAAATGGTTATTTATTAAGCGGGGGAAATCCTATTTATTATTTAAGAAGAAGAAATTTTATACTTCTAAGAACGGCCTAACAGGATCAGCTACCTAGCTAACCTTCAGAATTAAATACCGTTACTGTATAGGTAGATCTCATTGTGAAAGACCTATTACTGGATAATTCATGGGTAGAGCCACACAACGGTGTGAACTGTACAAGTTACCAAAAAAAATAAGATTCATTAAATGAAGGAAAAGGCTCCGGTGTATAGAGAGGACCTCACCGTTTAAGAAGTAACCATAGAAACGATGGAACCACTCTATTCTTTTTATATTTACTTTATATATATCTATTTGACTATGTTATGGATACTAGATATCAAAAAATTTCTTATTTTTAGACAGTTCACTTCGAAATAAGAAAAAATTGTGGTTGGGAAGGTTATAGTAGCAAAAGTCATTGGAATTTTTATTTTATATATCCGAAGAATCCGTTTTGTTATAAATAAATCAGTAAGGGGAAAAAGAATAACTGATAGACAGCAACTCAATTAGTTATTCATCAAAGTTTCATTTATTCAATGACTAGAATTAGACGAGGATATATAGCTCGGAGACGTAGAAACAAAATTCGTTTATTTGCATCAAGTTTTCGGGGGGCTAATTCAAGACTTACTCGAACTATTACTCAACAGAAAATACGAGCTTTAATTTCGGCTCATCGCGATCGAGATAAGAAAAAGAGGGATTTTCGTCGTTTATGGATTACTCGGATAAATGCAGTAATTCGCAATAAAGGAGTATCCTGTAGTTATAGTAGACTAATAAATGATCTGTACAAAAGTCAATTGCTTCTAAATCGTAAAATACTTGCACAAATAGCTATATTAAATAGGAATTGTCTTTATATGATTTCCAATGAAATATTGGATCCATTGGAGTAATTTGACTGGAATTCCCCGGAGAATCAACTCCGGGAAGGTAGAGGATAAAATAGGATAAGATTAAGATAAAGTTGTCAAAATGAACAAAAGAATTCAATAAAAACTTATTTTTTCTTCCCCGCTGCTTTTTTTTATTATGACACACGAATTAAATTAGGATTCTCCTATTTTTCGAACACAACACCAACCAAGTTTTAGTTCGAATTGGAATTTTGCTTCGATTGAAAAGTAAGCTAAACCTATTTATTTCTAGTTCTAAGACCTATTGTTGGAGCAGTCGACTCAGTTCTTTCAAACTGTTTCTCGTTATTAAGAAAAGGTAACAAAGATAAAATACGAGCTTGTTTTATAGCAATAGTAATTAATCGTTGTTGTTTCAAGGTCAATTTATTTACGCGTCTTGACAAAATTTTTCCTTGTTCACTAATAAATCGACTAATTAAACTCATGTTTCTATAATCAATTCGATCCCCCGATTGGATCGGGGGCAAACGCCTACGAAAAGATCGCTTCGATTTAAGAAAGGGTCGCTTGGATTTATCCATGGTTTGTTTATTCCTTTTCCCGAAATCCTATTTCGGTCGGATTTAAAATAAATTAGAATTAAAAAATAGGATTTGGTTTGTTTATATATGGGTTTATTTAGATTAGAATCTATATTTAGATATTATAATATGTCATTTTGACTGTTCCATTTATTTTTTTATCTCCCCATGAGTCGTATGTTTGGAACAACAGGGGCAGAATTTTCTCAATTCCAATCGACTAGGTGTATTGTGTCGATTCTTTTGTGTAATATATCTGGAAATACCCCTTGAGTCTTTATTAACACTGTTTCGAACACAACTGATACATTCCAAAATAATCGTTACCCGTACATCTTTACTCTTGGCCATGAAACTCCTTTGGATTTTTGATTCACTCAACTCTTCTATATTTTTTAGCTAAAAAAAAAAAAGAAAAAATTAGAACGAAACCAAATTATAAAAGATTTCGTTGAAATCAATAGATAGTAATTAATAAGTAATACAATTAACTATAGTTCTAATCTAATTGTATTAGATTTTGTTAAGGATCTTGTATGATACTCTTGCCCTAGACTGGCATTTCCTTTTCTTTTTTCACTCTAGTAATTTTATTCAATTACCCTTTTTTAGTTGTGATTGAATCGACTTTTATTCTTTCTCTTTCATCCCTTCTTGGAATTATAAAAAGGGAAAAAAGAGAAAAAATGGGGTGAGATGTAGTTTCGGATATAGAATTGTATCTCTAATCTTATTCAAACCCTCCCACGTCAATAACTAGAATGAAAAAAAAGGAAATGTCAGCGCATCTGGGAATAAACGATTGATCTCTATCAATAGACCCGCTAAAGATACGAACCATATAGTACTTAGTACCGGTGCCACAGATAAATATGTTTTTAGATCTCGCATTGAAAATCCTCCTTCTTTATTGTATTGTAATACATAAGGCTAATACATATATGATCAGATACATAGATAGTTGTAGTTAAGGATTAAGGACCACTTGTATTTGTACGCGGAATCCCTAAATGGATAACAATTCCGTAGAAAATATTTCTGCCCTTTCTTAAAAAAAAGAAAAGCCCCTTTCTTGAGCATTTCAAAAAAAAATGCATTTTCCTTTTTTATTATATGTGGTATATGCTAGGAGACCAAAAAGAAGAAAGGGCAAGATAAATGAATATATCAATGAAAAAAATGATATGGAAAACAAGGCAGGAATTCTCTACAATGACACTGTAGACCAATTGAAAGGGATGTAGCGCAGCTTGGTAGCGCGTTTGTTTTGGGTACAAAATGTCACAGGTTCAAATCCTGTCATCCCTACCTATGACTTCTCCTCTGAGCAGTAACAAGGGATCGATTGAGATCGATTAAGATTTAATTGGACATACATAATCTTTCATTTTATAGTATGATAAAATGAAAGATTATGTATGTAAAAAATGAAAGATTATGTATGTAAGATGTATTAGGGTTAAAAAAAAAGAAACCTTAAAGAAACCTTATTAAGAAAGCGCTCTTAGTTCAGTTCGGTAGAACGTGGGTCTCCAAAACCCAATGTCGTAGGTTCAAGTCCTACAGAGCGTGATTACGTTTTTGTTAGGTTAAATTAATTACGCTGAAAAAGCTTCCCTAACACAAGCAGTCAATTTGATATCTTGTGTATTAACGAAAAGGGGTGGGTCAAGAGACAAGAGATATTAATTAATCAAA